CCACTTACTTTTTCTTTTGTTGATTTCGAATCTTTCCAATGGATTTGAATTTCGAATCTTTCCAATGGATTTGATTGGTATAATGCAAAATAGAGATCTTTGATGATTCAAGGGGCGTATTCATAATAATGAATATTTACGACTTTCTAACTAGAACTACTATACTCTAACTCAGTATTCAGTATAATGATAACGTATTATTTTGTTAGTTCCTTTTTTATTTCAACTAAATAAAAAAAAGATCTCTATTTTCTGAATACTATGACTGGACTTTTATGAAAAAAAAAATTAAAGCCCTTTATCGGATTTGAACCGATGACTTACGCCTTACCATGGCGTTACTCTACCACTGAGTTAAAAGGGCTTATTTGATTTAATTCCCGAACGAATCACTATGTGGATAAAATTTCTATATGCACATATATTATATACATAAGTATATGCAGTAGACTCATGGTGGCTAGTGGCTGATTTTGGAATAATCAAATGGATTTGCCTAGCAAGTCTAGGCTAAAATGAATTGTTTCAAGACCCGCCTTAATTTTTTTTATTGAGATGATCCCTATCAAAACAAAATTGGCTTGATTGGTACATAACATACATGTACACTTACCAATTCGACATAAAAGAAATTTCAAGATATTTCTGTGATGAAGAGATTCTACTTGTCCCCTTGAACTAAAGTCTTAGAGAAAATTTTTGATAACTTCTTGATCCCGCTTACTAGATTGATTTTAGTAGATTTATATAGAGAATGTCGATTGATGATGAATATCAATGACGAATCCAACAATTCTATACAATTCTGAAAAACGGAAAGATTCTTTGGATCTAATCATATCATTCCATTATATTGACAATTTCAAAAAACTGATCATACTATGATCATAGTATGAGGGCGGTTGGACAAGTCGGCCCCCATCGTCTAGTGGTTTAGGACATCTCTCTTTCAAGGAGGCAGCGGGGATTCGAATTCCCCTGGGGGTAGGGTACTGCGAAAGGAAGTTGATCATGGATTACCAATAAGCCTAAAATTGATTCTTCCTGGGTCGATGCCCGAGCGGTTAATGGGGACGGACTGTAAATTCGTTGGCAATACGTCTACGCTGGTTCAAATCCAGCTCGGCCCAATAATTCGCCAATCTACCATGAAATGGTCTAACCCCCTCTTGTCCTTCAGAAATACCCCATACGAAGATAAAAAAGAATCAAATTTTCTGCTAGATCCCTTATTTCCCTGGGATTGTAGTTCAATTGGTTAGAGCACCGCCCTGTCAAGGCGGAAGCTGCGGGTTCGAGCCCCGCCAGTCCCGACGGATCCAATATCCCATAAATAGATCAATTCATTTTTTCCCTTTCTATGAACTATGAAAGGGTGTCGGGGGGCATACTTTCATTTCCAAAGCAAATAAGGGGTCGTTATTTCTTTTTTCTTTTCTATTTTTCCATTTCGCTTTTATTGTTTGTTTCGATTTGTAACTATGTGACTAATCGAAGTGGAAAGGCAATCTGATGATCCTTTATCAGATGATTGTACAAGGAAGACGCAAGGTAGGTTATAGAAAAAAACAAGGAAATGGATTCTAAATAAAGGAATTTTGGATTGATTGGGTCAGGTTTGGATTCGGTATGGATAAAAGAACTTCCTATGTTATACTATTCAAGTCTCGACGACGAATTGATTTGATAAATCAGATATTGTTATTCATGATATTGATCCGATTCAAGATCATCGAGAGGTAATTCATTCATTGAATTTACAGATGAAATATTTATCATCTCTAGGGGATTAAATCCCGAGTTATTGCGAAGTAAAAAAAAACGATGAGATTATGGAAGTAAATATTCTTGCATTTATTGCTACTGCGCTATTCATTCTAGTTCCTACCGCTTTTCTACTTATCATTTACGTAAAAACAGTCAGTCAAAATGATTAATTCAATTGAATTTTCAAATTCATTTGAACGAAACTTTCCTTCTGAGTTCTTATCAAAAATTGACGAAGTCAAATGAAAAGGATTCCAATTTCGCGTCTTAACTTAAATGAAATGAGCGGACTATAATCGGCAGTATTCTAAGAGATAGATAGTATGGTAGAAAGAAAGATGCATCTATTTCTTTCTACCATACTATCTATCTTTTAGTCTATAAAGTTGTAATCTAGAATAAAGATAAAGGCTTAAGTTTTTATAGATCAATCTACAATATTCTCTTCATAGATGTATATTAATTCCATATCATATATTGTATGGAATTGACATAACACCCAATTTACTACATCGATTTGTTCCGATCAATCGGAAATCACTCTTATCTTAGGATTCTAATTCCTTTCCTTTTACTAATAAGGAAGAGAAAACCTCACCGATTTTTAATGCCCGAACCATGATATGAAATAAGTCGATAAAGCAGAAATCGACTTTCTAAAATTAGAAACCAATCGGTAAATGCCCCATATGTGACTCGCTCAAGGTAAGATCTTATTATTGCATAGTCTCTCATTAGACAACCACTATCTCTATATCATTTCTCATAGAAAGTGCGTATACACTTAACAAAACGTCTTCTTCTTTGAACAATAAAGAGGGAAAGAAATAAAAAAAAGTCTAGTCTTTCTCAGTATCTATCTATAAAGATAGTAAGAGCTCATTCCATTGATTGAAATAGAAAATTTCGGAAGAATTTTAGGTTAGAAGAAATTTCCAATCATCGGAATCCCTTTCTTTTCGAAATACAAACACGGGAATCACTGAAATATCTCTTTGAGAGAAAGAGTATGATTCATATCATAGATAACTCCATTGGAGTCCAATGGGATTCGAAATTCAGAGATTTTGATTTTAAATAGTTCAAAACGCGTTGCAGAACGATCTATAAAACGATTGATACGGTTTGATTCCTCAACTCAATTAGTAGTACTTCTAGAGCCCACTTCTTCCCCACACTACGAGTGAAAGGGAAAATGTAAAGACTACCATTAAAGCAGCCCAAGCGAGACTTACTATATCCATGTGAATTATGTCCCCTATCTCTATAAATACGAAGGAATTTTTCCATTATTCCTCCCTAATAATAGTGGAATCCATGGCGCAGAGTCAAAAAGGGATTCTGACCGAACACTATCGAGAAACCAATCCAATAAATCGATTATGATTTCGAATCGGGAAAGATTAAACACAAGCAAAATACGTAGTAAGATCCGAAGGGAATGGGAAAATGTAGGAATAAGAATAATAAGGCCTATTCTTTTTTTGTTTTGTTGACCTTAGTAAGTAAAAACAGACAAGGGAGAAATCACGAAAAACCAGAAATCTCTATCTATTACAGACCTCTATTTCCCCATTTGATCCGGTACCCCCCTTCCCCATTATCGCTCTGAAAGAGGGGGCTTGTCTAGGGGTTGCCGCAAAGAAATTCTTTCTGTTTGCCCCTTTTTCTATAAAAGTCAATTATCAATCCAATCTAATATTGGTTGGATACCTGAGCACTCGGAGATTCTCGCGAGTCCGTCGTATATTGCACCTCCTTCCAAAACTCTTAATTGAATCAGATTTCCTATTCAGGCTCTACAATCTGATTCAAGATCCAGTCATTAGACACTCCCTTAGTAATAGAAGGGAATCGTGAAGTCTTGATAGACCCTCTACCAGTAGATTCGAATATTTCCTTGAATCCTAGATGCGAACGAGCATTCACACTCTTTTTTGTTTAGAAAACCCTCAGACCACATGCTTAGAATCAACAAAGCATTAACAGTCTGTTTCCTCTGCTTCTAACGGGGAAGAATTCTGCAAGTTCTATAAGCGGAACCGAAGAGAAGAAGAGATTTCGAGTTTTTTTGTTGATCAGGCGACACCCGGATTTGAACTGGGGAAAAAGGATTTGCAGTCCCCCGCCTTACCACTCGGCCATGCCGCCAAAATAATACAAAATAGATGAAAATTTTCCCAGATTGCTGAAGTTTTATTGTATTTGGATTTTGACTCCTGTTTTCCTTAATCCTTTTCCTAAAAGAAACACCCTTTTTGGATTTTATCCATCCCTTCGATTGATTGTATAGTATTGGAAAATCCACAATGCTAAAAACATTCTCTGGCTTTTCTATTGAGAAATCAAATGTGGATTTTCAGCCGACAAACTCGAACCATTAACTATTGACTGCTTAGTTCGAATTAATGACGATTCTGGGATTTGAATCGCAAATTGTGTTTTCCTAATGACATAAGAAAATACAAATTGAGACAGAACTAATCAGTATTTATTTTTTCAATCAAAAAATCCTTCTCAATTTCAATTATAACAAAACATATCAGTATATGTAAACCCCAGAACATAAATTGTTACACAGATATCTATTATTTAGATATATTGTCTATAGGTAATTATCATAAAATTATCCTACTTCACTTCAATTTTGCATTAAATAGAAATTCTCTTTTGATAGAACACGACCCGGACTGTCCCGAATAGAACCAGCAATAAAAGAGAAGTCGGATATTATAGCTATCCGCATACGTGTTTAATAAGTGCAACCCTTCTTATACACTTCAAATCATATTCTATTCAAAAATCAGTAAAGTAGAAATATTTCTCTTCTCTGCGAATCGTTTTTTTTTGAATAACGAAATCTCTAACATAAAGACGGTTAAGTGCTAAAAAAATGGATCCTATGTTGTTTCTGATTTTTCTGTCTTTGTATTTATCTCCCAAATACCGAATCCTTTTATTTTTCTCAAATTCGAATATGTAATATCATAATAATGGTATAATTGAAATCCTTTTTGTTTTGCTATTATATACAAAACCTTATGACTTTAACTTTAATAAGTCTAAGTGACAGAATTCTGTTTCTAGGACTGTTTTATCAATTCCTTTCCATTTTGATCTGTTGCAACTTCCAATTTAAGTAGAAAATTCTCTTTATTCCTCCGTTCAAACGTAGTTCATACATTTCATTCCAAATATGGAGTTGGATAAAATTTCATGTGATTCAGTAAACA